TACTTTTAATTTCTCTCGAACCATAGTAATATTATTTGTCAGATTTTTGAGTCATTTATTTCTCTTGAAATCTCTTCAATGTTTATTTCTACACTCGCCTTTTTTTAGGGGGTCTGCAGCCATTATGTGGCATAGGGGTTACATCCCTTACGAAACTTAAAAGTATACCACTTCGACGAATAGCGCGTAATGCTGCATCTCTTCCGAGACCCGGACCTTTTATCATGACTTCTGCTCGTTGCATACCTTGATCTGTTACTGCTCGAATAGCATTTCCTGCTGCGGTTTGAGCAGCAAAAGGTGTCCCTCTTCTTGTACCCCTGAATCCACAAGTACCAGCGGAGGACCAAGAAATAACCCGACCCCGTACATCTGTAACTGTCACAATGGTGTTGTTGAAACTTGCTTGAACATGAATAACGCCCTTTGGTATTCGCCGTGCACTTTTACGTGAACCCACACGTCCAGTCCTACGTGAACCGCTTCTTGGTATAGATTTTGCCATATTTGATCATTTCCGAAATATAAGTCAGAGATATATGGATATATCCATTTCATGTCAAAACAGATCTTTTATTTTGATTTGTTCATCGGTTCCTTTAGAGAGTCCCTTTTCGAAAGATTATCCTTGTCTTTGTTTATGTCTCGGGTTGGAACAAATTACTATAATGCGTCCCCTTCTACGGATCAGTCGGCATTTTTCACAAATTTTACGAACGGAGGCTCTTATTTTCATAATTGTTATTCCTTAACTGAATTTCGAATCTACTTTACTGATTGGAAGAAAATAAGTTTCTTGAAATTTTTGAACCGTGAATTGGATCCTCATGAAAGGAATCTTGAAAAACCACCGAACCATTCGAATCTTTGTTGTGGAGTCTAGAAATTCTGCGCCCCCCCCCCCCCGTTTGAATCATAACGACTTACTTAAATTTTGATTCTATCTCCTGGTAGTATATGTATAAAAGAGTGTCGGATCCTTCCTGAAACAGAACTTGGAATCTGACTTCATTATTTAAACGAACCCCGAACATACCATTGTGAAGTGATTCAGTAATTAAACCTTCATGAATCCATTTTTCTTCTTTTATTCCAGACAAACCCTCCTTGAAGTATGAACTAATGTAGGAAGGCGTGATATTAGACAACTTGGCTTTTTTATTCGTTTTTTTCACAAACAGGAAGTTACAGATACAATTCGGATAGCAGAAAATTTACCATATATAGCACAAAATTTCTCCGCCGATTCCTTCTAGCCGAGCTGCTCGGTCTGTCATTATACCCCGAGAAGTAGAGAGAATTACAATCCCCATCCCGTCTAAAATTCTAGGAATTCGTTGATAGTTAGAATAGATTCGGAGACCAGGTCGACTTATTCGTTTTAAATTTAAAAGAGTTCTATATGGTCCTTTCCTATTCCTTCTATGTCGTAGGGTTAAAACCAAAAAATATTTGTTATTTTCTACAAGTTTCCTTACGTTTTCGAGAAAACCCTCTTGTAAAAGTATTTTAACAATGTTTTGGGTCATGTTAGTAGATGCTATTCGAACCGTTCCCTTTCGATCCATGTCAGCATTTCGTATAGAAGTTATTATGTCAGCAATAGTGTCCTTACCCATGATAAACTAAAATTATTGTTGCTTCCGAATTTGGATATAATCAGCATGTTCTTTTTTTATAAAAATTATTAAAGAAAATTCTTAAAAGTATATGCGTGAGACATAATCTACTAATTTATCTATTTTATTTAAATACTATCACTATCTCACGGTCTCATATTATAATACCTCAGGTGCTAATGAAACTATTTTAGTAAAATTTAACTGTCTCAATTCCCGGGCGATCGCGCCAAAAACTCGGGTTCCTTTTGGATTTCCTTCTTGATCAATGACAACTGCAGCATTGTCATCATATCGTATTATTATACCATTATCGCGTTTGAGTTCTTTACAAGTACGTACAATTACAGCTCTGATCACTTCTGATCTTTCTAGAGGCGTATTTGGTACTGCTTCTTTTATCACAGCAACAATAACATCACCAATATGAGCATATCGGCGATTACTAGCTCCTATTATTCGAATACACATCAATTCTCGTGCCCCGCTATTGTCTGCTACATTCAAATGGGTTTGAGGTTGAATCATATCATTTTTTTTTATCCGTTTTTTTAATGTAAAATAAAGCAAAGGACGAAGTAAAAAAAAAAAAAGAAAGAAAACCCTGCAATTGTTTTTTTATACACAAGACTTCCTTCCTTTGGTTCTACATTTCTATCCAGAAATAATGAATTGAGTTCTTATAGGCATTTTGGACGCCGCTATTGAAATAGCCTTTCGAGCTATATTTTCGGCTACTCCACCCATTTCATAAAGTATTCTACCCGGTTTAACAACAGCTACCCAATATTCTGGGGATCCTTTCCCTGAACCCATACGGGTTTCCGTGGGTCTTACTGTAACTGGTTTGTCTGGAAATATACGTACCCATATTTTTCCGCCACGGCGTACATTTCGTGTCATTGCTCGGCGCCCTGCTTCGATTTGTCTAGATGTAATCCAAGCGGGTTCAAGTGCTTGAAGAGCATATCTACCGAAACAAATATGATTACCTCGATAAGATATTCCTTTCATTCTTCCTCTATGTTGTTTACGGAATCTTGTTCTTTTTGGGTTATAGTTGATGGTTCTTTTTCAATTCCATCTCTACTACAGAACTGGACATGAGAGTTTCTTCTCATCCAGCTCCTCGCGAATGAAACGACTAAAACAGATTTTATCAAGATATACAAATGAATAATATGCTGAATCATAGGATTCTTTGAAATTGCATCTAATTAATCAATTCGTTAATCTATTCGAAATTTGTCTAGCGTGTTTAGATATTATTTAATTAAACATGTATTCTATTTCTAGATAATGTCAATGTCTTTTTTTATAACGTTATCGTTATAAAAACATCTTTCTTTTGTTTTTCCGTTTATCATATGGGATCGACAAAAATGTATCAATCTAATAAAAAAAACTTTCGCGGGCGAATATTTACTCTTTCCATATCTATTTTAGTTATAGGGTTAGTTCATGACCTCTCAAAATAAAAGAATAAAAGAGGAGGTCCCTGGTTTGTTCCGCCATCCCACCCAATGAATCATTAAGATTCATTTTCAATAGAATCTTCTGCATTCACGGGTTATATCGTTCCCATTGCTTCTCGATTAATGGTTAGGTCTGAATTTTCCGGCGGAGTCCTTTTTTCTTAAGTCAATTTTCTCAGTCTTTATTGGCTCGAGGCTCTTGATTTTTTTGTTCTATAAGCGGATTCATCTAATTATGCATGAATCATTATTGAATTTATGCTTTATTACACTGCGTTTTATGAGATGACTCATCGACCTTACATATTGGAATCATATATCATTGATATTTCCGTTCTCTCTTTCTCTCATCCTTCCACTTATCCGCATACTTTTTTTCTATTTTGCTTTCCGACTTAGAACTTCACAACTCATAATCCGATTGGTTTTTTATCTTTATGCAAAAAAAGATTTCAGTTGCTACAACGATATGTCCAATATATTATATCTTTATCTTGACTGGTTCTTTGGATCCAGATAATGCGAAGCAATGAGTTGGTTATTAGTGCTATAGTTATTAGTTCATACTCTGGGCCCTGGTCCGTTTTTTTGAATTCTAGCCCTAAAAAAACCAACGAGTCACACACTAAGCATAGCAATTATATAAAATGATCAATCGAATTTTTATTGAACCCTCTAGAATTGCAGAATTGCTCTTTTTTTGTTTTGCTTGAACATAAAAAGAATAAAAGGGTTTTTCTTTTTTTGTCCATTACTTGGTATAATGTAAAAACACGTAAAGTCTTATTATTCTTCGTCTACAAATATCCAAATTTTGATTCCTAATACCCCGTATATAGTTCGAACTGTATAGGAACAATAATCAATTTTAGCTCCAATGGTTTGTAGAGGAACCCTACCTTCTCTGATCCATTCGACGCGTGCAATTTCTTTTCCGTCGATACGTCCCGCAATTTGTACTTGAATTCCTTTTGTATTCGCCAGCTCGGTTAATTCAATAGCTTTTTTCATTGCTTTGCGAAAAGAAACTCTATTCTTTAATTGGCCAGCTATAAATTCTGCAAGAATATTAGGGTGTCCATAAGGATTTTCAATTCGTGTAATAGCAATGTTTAGTTTTCGGTTCGCACAATGAAGTTCTTTTTGTACATTCATCTGCAATTCTTCGACTCTCCGCGGTCTATTTTCTATTAAGAATTTTGGGAATCCTATATAAATTATGACTTGAATTAGATCGATTCTTTTTTGAATCTCTATCCGTGCAATTCCCTCAACGCCAACACCGGAGGATATTCTCATATTTTTTTGTACATAATTCTTAATACAGTTTCGTATTTTTTGATCTTCTTGTAGACCTTCCGAATAATTTTTTGGCTGTGCAAACCAAAGAGAATGATGACTTTGTGTTGTACCAAGTCGGAACCCAAGCGGATTTATTTTTTGTCCCATAATCCCCCACTACTATATGTATCATGACATGTCAGATTTTTGTTCTTTTTTTTAGTTATCAATCCAGATTTTTTTGAGTACACCATATATTCTTCAAATTCTTTATATTCTTTATATAAGGATATATCTTTCAAAACAATAGTTATATGACAAGTCGGTCTTTTTATCAGATAACTGCGCCCTCGAGCTCGAGGTTTTAATCTTTTCACAGCAGTACCCTCGTTTACTTCGGCTTTACTAATGACTAAATTTGCTTCGTTCAAACTCATATTGTGACTAGCATTTGCTGCTGCAGAATAAACCAATTTAAAAATGGGATAACACGCTCGATAAGGCATCAGTTCTAGTATCATAAGGCTTTCCTCGTAAGAACGCCTACGAATCTGATCGATTCCCCTTCGGGCTTTGTGAGCAGACATACATATATGTTGACCTAAAGCGTATACTTCTGTAGATA